TTATTGGATTTGTTGCTAAAATATCGGTATTAAACCCAAAACCCCCGGCGGATGGCCAGTGGCCCAAGGAAACGAAAGAATCGGTTACACTTTTCATATACTCTCCTCTTATAGATAGGACTAACAAAGAACAGAGTTCTTTTTGTATCACTTCGCCCTCCCCTTTTTGGTTGATTTCCTTTTTTTATGGGAATAGATTTATTTGACTTAATTTATTTATTATTTTTAATTATTTTAATTAAATCTTATCATTTTATTCTAATTAAAATTAAAGTTTCCAAGAAAATATTTATTGGGTTGGGTTCGGTCCTGGGTATTATGCCAATTGCAAAATACCTCATTTGTTGCGTTGCAACGCATCCTAAAAAAAAGGTTTCCATTATACTAAGAACTAAAAACGGGAAGGAAGAAAGCGAGAGGATCCGCTAATTACTAATCCTAAAATCCCAGAGGTATTCTCTCAATGAATAAGTAATTGTTAGAGTGAAACTAAGAACTAAAAACGGGAAGGAAGAAAGCGAGAGGATCCGCTAATTACTAATCCTAAAATCCCAGAGGTATTCTCTCAATGAATAAGTAATTGTTAGAGTGAAATGTTGATATAATTCGAAGAAACAAATGGCAAGTCTAAGTCAAAACAAAGTACATTACGTACTTTTCTTCTAGAATTAAACAAATGGATTCGCAAATAAAAGTGCTAATGCCACAACCAGTCCGTAAATTGTTAAAGCTTCCATAAAAGCCAGACTTAGCAATAAAGTACCTCGTATTTTACCCTCTGCTTCTGGCTGTCTCGAAATACCTTCTAGAGCTTGACCCGCAGCAGTACCTTGACCAATCCCAGGTCCAATAGAAGCAAGCCCTACGGCCAATCCAGCAGCAATAACAGAAGCGGCAGAAATCAGTGGATTCATGGTAAGTTCCTCGCACAAAAAAAAAAAAAAGAAATGGTTAATGATACAATCAACCAATTAATCATCAGAAATACTTCGAAATCTCGTTTTTAGTTCTTATACATGATGAAGTTTTTCTAAATCTATATGCATATGATTCTAGTCATTGCATTTCTTTATTCTAAACCCATTTTTCATTCAACTCTCCATTCTTTATTCTTCTACATCCTTGAGTTCAGAGTTCATCTGTTTATTTGTTCAATCCCCAATCACAGACAAGGCAGAAGGACTTTCTATTGGAATCCCATCTAAGTGCAGTGAACTGTGAAATGAAAAATAAATAATAAGATATAATCACTCACTATAACTAGTGAATTTCTAATATCACATATACATTTGTTTCTTCCATAACGTAAACCACCTGTTGAATAGTATTCTAGAATTTTTCATATGCGGGGGCTGGACAGACTTATAATTATTTATTACATATGCCCTCGTTTTCCTAAGCTTTTTATTTAGTCTTACGTCGTAAAAAGATAACAATTCTTATTCAAATTCAAATTTTAAATTGTAATTAACTAAACAAATATAAATAACTAAACAAAACAAAAACAAATAAAATATAAATACAATATAAATTTTAAAATGGGAGAAGTCTATAAATACCAAAATCTTAGGCTTTTTCCTAAGATTTTTTTACAATTAAATAATATCGTACATCTTTCCTGCTACGACTCTATGCCATATATCAATTTTTTATTTATTATAGTTCCTCGGTAAGTCGATTATATTAAATTGAACTCCTGGGATAAGGTTGAAAAAAAAAAACAATTTAGAAAGCTAGTCAATGATGACCCTCCATGGATTCACCTATATAAGCCGCGGCTAAAGTTGCAAAAATAAGAGCCTGAATACCGCTTGTGAATAATCCAAGAAACATGACGGGTATAGGAACTACTGAAGGTACTAAAGAAACAAGAACAACAACTACTAATTCATCAGCCAATATATTTCCGAACAGTCGGAAACTAAGTGATAAAGGTTTTGTGAAATCTTCTAGGATGTTAATTGGTAAAAGTATTGGGGTTGGTTGAATGTATTTCCCAAAATAACTCAAACCTTTTTTTGCAAGACCCGCATAGAAATATGCCATTGACGTGGGTAAAGCTAAAGCAACAGTAGTGTTTATATCATTTGTGGGCGCAGCTAACTCCCCATGAGGTAATTGTATGATTTTCCGAGGTAAAAGAGCACCTGACCAGTTAGAAACAAAAATAAATAAGAACATAGTTCCAATAAAGGGAACCCAAGGACCATATTCTTCTCCAATCTGAGTTTGACTCAAGTCCCGAATGAATTCAAGGATATATTCGAAGAAATTCTGACCGTCGGCCGGAATGGTTTGTGGATTTCGAACAGCTATGGTAACTGAACCCAATAAGATGGCAATTACGACCCAAGAAGTGATAAGTACTTGGGCATGGACTTGTAAACCTCCTATTTGCCAATATAAATGTTGGCCTACTTCTACACCCGATATATCATATATACCTTTGAGTGTGTTAATGGAACATGGTATAACATTCATATTGTCCTCTGACAGAAATTGAACTTAAAAAAAAATTATTTTGATTCAACCATCTCTTTCTTAACTGACTCACTTTAATCATTAATCGTATATCTAGGATACTAAGTAATCACACAATATCCCCAGTCCGAGTACTTTTTTTTTTATTTTTTATCTTTTTTTTTTTTGAAATCTATGGAGTTTCCCGAAATAATTGACTTATCTATCTTATTATTATTAATCATAATCAATGATTTTTTATATAACTAGAACGACGATTTTTTATATAACTAGAACGACGATTTTTTATATAACTAGAACGACCTTCGCAAATTGCGGATACTAATTTGTTAAGAATCCATATGATTGAAGCCGTATTGTCATCGTTGGCTGGAATCGGAATATCTGCAAGATCTGGGTCACAATTTGTATCGATTAAACAAATCGTCGGAATCCCCAAAATGACACATTCTCGAAGAGCTTTACTTTCTCTTCGCTGATCAAGGCTAATTAAAATATTGGGTAACCTTGTCATATATTTGATCCCACCCAAATCTTTTTGCAAGGCGGATAATTGTCTATTCAAGATTGCTGCATCCCTTTTGGGGAGACGGTTAAATATCCCCATCTTTTGTCCGGCTCTTAAATACTTGAACTTACGAAGTTTCATTTTCGTAGTGGACCAATTCGTTAACGTACCACGAAGCCATGCTTTATTAACATAATGGCACCGAGCCTTTATTGCAGCGTATGGTACTAAACGAGCTATTTCAGGGTTTGTACCAACGATTAAAAAGTGTTTTCCTTTACTTGCTGCATCAAAAACTAAATCACAAGCCTCTGATAAAAAACGCGCAGTTATCGCAAGATTTGTAATATGAGTACCTTTACGTTCTGCGGCGATGAAAGGTGCCATTCTAGGATTCCATTTCTTAGTATCATGACCAAAATGAATTCCTGCTTCTATCATTTCTTGCAAATTAATGTTCCAATATCTTCTTGTCATTTTTCCCCATACTTGCTCTTTGTTTTTTTTTTAACAAAGAGACAAGGTATCTGAAATAAATAATTGTTCCGATGGAACTTTCTACCGAGGATTGACCGTTGATACACGATCAAAACCATTAATTCCTTTTAATTTAATTCATTATGATCTTTATTATCAAATAATAAAATTGGACCAGATAATTAAATTAGAATTAATAAAAAAATGAGTCTCCTTTTAGGAATCATTAAATTGTGTATTGTTCTGATGTCTCATGGAAATTGTTTGGGATGCAAGCAAGAACTAAAAAATTCTCTATGGTGAAATAAGATATCTCTCGTCTTTCCTTCAAACTTTTTGATTTCCAAATGAATGTTTTTGTGTTGCCTTGAACGATGCACTAATTTTTTTAATCCGGTACCAGCAGGTATAATTCCACTCAGGACAACATTTTCTTTCAGGCCTTTCAACCAATCAACACGACCCCGTAGAGCAGCCTTTGATAAAACTCGAACAGTTTCTTGAAAACTGGCTTCGGATATGAAACTTTGAGTATTAAGAGATGCCTTCGTTATTCCCAATAAGATTGCTCGATAACGGATCGCTTCATTCAAAACGCGCCCTGCTCGTTCCGCTCTCAACAATCCGATTAGTTCTCCGGGTGAAAAAACATTAGACATTCCATCTTCTGAAACCAACACTTTTGATGTTACTTGACGGACAATAATCTCTATATGTCTATCATGGATCTGTACCCCCTGAGATCGATAAACCTTTTGGATCTTATTAACCAAGGAGATACGGCTTTGAGCGATGGTTAGCTCCGCGCTAATCAAGAATCCCCAAGGGATTCCAAGAATTTTTGGTATACATTCATTCCAACATTTAACCCTATCTTCGAGATTTTTTGATATTGAATCAATTGAACGCACTTCGAACACTTGTTCCACTTTTGGAAGACCTTGCGTTATGTCACCAGATATTGATTTTTCATATATATATGAAACTAATATATCCCCTTTGTGAAAGATTTCTCCATAATGACCATAAACCTTTGTTCCTGGAGTAGCCAAATAGGGCTTGGCCGATCTTATTACTAAGTAATCAACATGAACAATTAGAACTTGACCAGATTTTTTCTGTAATCCGTATTTGAATAGACATACATTTTCACAAAAAAATTGTCCAAGGCTAATAATTGTGGACGTCTCATCACAAAAATCGTGGTGAAGAAAACGCCAATTTAAATCGAATGGATTAAAAATGATGTTACTGCACGGATCGGGATTATAAATCCCCCTATTTTCATCTATTAAAAAATATTTAAGTACTTGGAAAGTCTGACTAAATTTGTTAAGTAATAAATATTTCTTTAACAGAATCTGATTATAAGTTACTAAATGACAAGATGAATAAAAATTCGCAATTTTGAGTACTACTGTACCTAAGGGGCCTAACGAATTCCTAATTGGAATTCTAGGATCCGCTTTAATTGATTCTTTTGTCGCATTGTTATATTTCAAACCATTGAATGGACCAATTCGAGAATAGTTGGATGATAACAAAATTTTCAAAGATTCGCATTCCTTTTTTTGATTCAACAACGTACCACTAGTGCCTTTATGTTTGGTAAGTGATTGAATCTTTGCCTTGGAATAAAAAGGATTAATATTGGTGTAATCCAATCTATTATGGTTAATCAATCCTGAGCCCCCCGTACAATTTCTTTTTCCGGTATACGAAATAGGGGACTTGACTAACTCAATTCTTATGAAATCGCAAATTAGATCATTTGTCCTTATTTCAACAAAAGAAGCATGAAACCCCTCTATAGAACCATTTTGTTCTTGGTTCCAATCCAATACTAAGCAAGTCCGAACGCTTGTGTAATAAATTCCTCGAATTGGCTTGCCATTTCCATAAAGGATATAATTGACAACTCTAAGTTGGACATTATCCCTTTCCTCCTGCAAAAGATCCTGGGGGAAAAATGTTGCTAAATTGATCCCATCCACTATTTCATATGTGACTACGGGTCGAACCGAAACAAAATGCTTTTTCTTAGTAGGTGTGATCCGTTCGACATAGATCCCATTTTTCAATTTTTTTGATTCCTTAGAATTTTTTTTTCCCGCTCCCGGTAGTATCAAGATGCCGCTGCGCCAGGATATCTTCTTATTTGTCTTTCCAGGAAAATGGATATCCCCAGAAAATATTTTGAGTTCAATCCTTTCTTTTTTTTTCTCCACTCGAACCAATCCACCTACTCGGCTTCTTTTATTTAAAGTGAGTGGTGTATCCACTCCAATAATACTATTGTTCCGGACCATTATCAACGAGGATCCTGGTAAGACATGTACTTCCTCGGGAATGAAATAAAATCGATCTGCTTTCGTTTGGTACTTTGGACTAAATTCTTTTGCTCCTCGATATTCAATCAAATCCCCTTTTTTGACGATTGAATTGACCTTTGCAGTCCCATATTTAGTAATCCCTGGACCGTTTCTCCGGTATCGGGGATCGTCGAAATAAGCAAGAATACTATTTCTACGTAAAATACCATTTGTGGGTATTTCAATCGAAATACCAAAACGGTGTATTAGTTCTTTCTCGCGCTTTTGATCATATTGTAATGGAATGATCAATCTATTTCTTCGCCTCTTCGCCAAAAAATAAGAATTTTCGTGGAGAATAGAAGGATATTTTAAATTCCAATGACCATTGGATATGCTTCGACCAGGTCTTGAATAATCAAGAGCCCCCCCCTTTTTTTTACTAGAAGAATCCGAACTAAACAATTTATGTCTCGCTGGATCATTAGTTACTGATAGGTCAGAGGTATATCTTTCTTCGAGAGAATTTCTTTCTTCGAGAGAAAAAGAATGAACATTTATTTGATCTTGATCCTTGTGGAGAGAAAAACAGACAATACTGGATCTGCACGTACCTACTGTTAATATCCATAAATGATTTGTTTTTAGTAATAGATGAGCATTGCTATAAGTATATTTGGATGCATGGCAGACATTAGTACTCCAGTGCATTTCTCCCTCTGATTCAGAATAAATATGTTTTAGAACCTTCTCTTTAAAATTTAAATCGGATGTTCCGGCACGAATCTCAGCAATCACTTGTTCTGATTCTACGTATTGATCATTTTGAACTAAAATCAAACTTTTGGGGAGAATATTTACATTATGTATAACATCCGGACTTTCAATAGTTACATACAGGTCTATAGAACATAGAAAAGCAGGATGTCCATGACGGGTACGTATGGGATGAACCAAATCCTCATTGAATTTGATTTTTCCATTAAAGGGAGCTCGTACATGTTCGGCAGCACTGCCCGTGAATACTCCGCCGGTATGAAAAGTTCTTAATGTTAATTGAGTCCCTGGTTCCCCAATTGACTGACCCGCAATAATACCTACAGCTTCTCCCAACTCGACTAGGTCACCGTGAGTGGGACTCCGACCATAACATAATTGACAAATCCAAGATGTACTCCTGCAAGTAAATGGACTTCGAATATATATTGGTGGTTGTGCTCGAAAGGTTATGAATCGATTGACAAGCCCAATCCCAATATCTTGATTTCGGGCGGCAATGCATCGTAGACCTATATATATATCGTCTGCTAATACACGACCAATTAGTGTTTGGATAAAATTTCGTTCCATCATCCCATTTCGAGGACTTACGGAAATACTTTGAATAGTACCACAATCCATTCTGCGTACAACAATGTGTTGAACTACTTCAACAAGTCTACGTGTGAGGTATCCAGCATCTGATGTTCGTACAGCAGTATCTATAACTCCTTTACGGGCTCCATAGCAAGAAATTATATATTCCGTCAAAGAAAGTCCTTCACATAAATTGCTTTGAATGGGTAAATCAATCATTTGTCCTTGGGGATCCGACATTAATCCTCTCATACCTACTAATTGGTGTACCTGAGATGCATTTCCTCTAGCTCCCGAAAAGGACATTAAATGGACTGAATTAGAGGGATCAATCATCCGAAAATTAGGATTCATTTCTTGTCTCAAATATTGGCTGGTAGCATACCATATTTCAATGGATTGACGTAATTTTTCTACCGCGTGTACATTCCCACAATGATAGTGTCTTTCCAAAATTAAACTTTGTTGTTCAACATCTTGGACTAACCACCCCTTAGAAGGTATTGTTAAAAGATCATCAATTCCTAATGAAATAGATGTAACAGTGGCTTGTTGGAAACCCAAAGTTTTAACTTGATCCAAGATGTGTGATGTATATGCCATCCCGAAGTGATTTATTAATCTGCTAATAAGTCGTTTCATGGCAGCTCCATCTATCACTTTATTGTGAAAGACCAGATCGTCCCATTCTGGCATAAGTACCTCCCTATTCTGCTGAGTAGGATTCTACAACGGATCTAAGTCAGTGATTTGAAAACTTCCTTCCCTCAATCTTGATTCACGTAGAAATTCAGGAATTATGATATCAGTAAAGCCATAACCAAATTCTCATGAGTATCGCCTAATTACTTAGTTTAGCTAGCAGACTCGGCTCGACAAAACCCCTGTATGGCTTCTTCTATTTCTCGATAAAAAGAAATATGACCAACAGTGGTTCGAATGTATATACAATGGGTTTCTTTTTTTACACTTCTTACTATTAAACAGTGTCTATAAATTTCATGATAGGTACCAAAAGATTCATATTGAACTTCGATGGGAACTTCAACTTCCCTTGAGCCAATAATGACACGTTGATCTAGTCGCCATCGAAGCCACAAAGGACTATCTAAATGGATTTGTTTTCGACGATAAGCTCCAAGTGCATCATAGGAACTACAAAAATATGGTTCCTTCTCTTTCGTATACTGATAATTATTATTGCCAACAGTTTGATTTTGATCGTTTTTGCAATTAGATAAATTATACCTATTTGCACAAATACCTCGGCGATTCCCGATCGTTAATACATAGAGTCCAATTAGCATATCTTGAGTTGGTACACAAATGGGATCCCCAATAGCTGGAGACAAGAGATTCATATGAGAAAACATAAGTAAACGAGCCTCAGCTTGAGCTTCTAAAGATAAAGGTACATGAACAGCCATTTGATCCCCATCAAAGTCTGCATTAAAGCCCTTACAAACTAATGGATGTAAACATATAGCACGCCCCTCCACTAAAATGGGTTGGAACGCCTGTATGCCCAATCTATGCAAGGTAGGTGCTCTATTCAGCAATACAGGATGTCCCTGTATGACTTCTTGAAGTATCTCCCATACAATGGGTTCTTTTTCTCGGATTTTACTTTTAGCAATCCCTATGTTGGAAGCAACGTGTTGTCTGATTAGACCACGAATTACAAATATCTGGAAAAGTTCCATTGCTAATTCTCGAGGTAATCCACATTGATGTAATGAAAGTGAAGGGCCCACAACAATGACAGAACGCCCCGAATAATCGACCCGTTTACCAAGCAAGGTCTCGCGGAATCTTCCCTCTTTGCCTTCAATTATATCTGAAAATGATTTGTAAACTTTATTATGACCATCCCACCTTGGTTGTCCGTGAATACCATTAACAAGAAGTATATCTACGGCTTCTTGTAACAATCTCTCCTGACACCTTATTAAATCCCCCGGTGCATATAAATTTCTTGTTAATAGATTAATAAGAGCATTGTTCCGAATGATAACTCTTCTATAGAGTTCATTAATATCCGAACTCATTAAATTACCCCCATCTATCTGAATGATGGGTCTTAACTCAGGAGGAAGAACTGGTAATAGGCACAAAACCATCCGTTCTGGTTCTACATTTGTTCGAATAAAATGTTTAGCTAATCTCATGCGTCTAACCAAAAAATTCATTCTTCTTTGAATTATTATACCTTCCTCTTCATCCTCGGTGTCCTCTTTTTTTTTTGCTAATTCCTTCCATTCTATCAATGAATTCTCTGTAATAATTCGCAAATCCGAATCGGCTAATAGTTCTCTGATAGCATCTGCTCCAGTAGATATTTCTCTATTTCGAAATGTCTTGAAGCTTTGAATAGTAAAAAAAAACGGGATGTTGTATTTCAAGGATTGGATTTCATATTCGAATGAACCTCGTAATCGTAAGAAAGTAGGTTTTTTAGCTGTAGCAGGCCTACCAAAAGAAAAATCGAGATAGGTTCCTATAGATTCCCCCCTTCAAAATCGGACGTGAGGGTTTCCTCTCATCCGGCTCAAGTAGTTAAATCAAATAAAGAAAGGGGTTCTTTCTTATTTTTTTTGTTTGATAAAACCCCAAACTACTCTACTCCTTACTCAAGTTCTCAGTAAAGACAAACCAATATTTCATTGATTCATTCTTCATTTGACACTTTAAATTTCTGAATTACTTATTCAATTACGACATAATAAATAAAATGTCAAATTTTTGAGTAGTCTACTTCCCCTCGAATGATGAATCCCTTTTTGAAAGGAATACTTTTGAACTCGTAAGGGATTTACTTGTTGATATATTGTTCTATTCGATCTTTTAGGTCCCTACTCACCTCGATGGTTATGCCATGCTTCCTTTGAAGCATATATGCGATAGATAAACTCCTGTAACCATGCTATATTTGCTTACTTGAACAGAATCTCTCTCTCTAAAAAAAAATAGAATGGCTAATTCCACAAAAAAGTTTTTTTTTTTCACGAGGTATAACTAGCAATTCTTATTTATCTATTACAGAATCGACCATGGATCAATTCCCCTTTCATTTGGAAGTATTGACAATACACCCATAATTCTGAGCTTCATGTTACTCGTCCCAATATACATGTCAAACTAGGGGCATCCCAATCAGATTGAATGGGATGACAGTTTCTCAGTCCGAATCTGTAAAATGATAATTTCGATCAAATCACACATCGCCGTATACTAGGCCTTCTAATTTCTTAAGTGGTTTATCTAAAAGATTCGCGATATAACTAGGAAGGCGTTTCAAATACCACGCATGAGTCACTGGACATGCGAGTTTTATGTATCCCATTTGATATCTTCGTACACGAGAATCAACAAATTCGACCCCACATTGTTCACAAAATTTTTTGTCTTCCTTTTCAGCTCCGATCACTCGATAATTTCCACAAGCACAAATTCCACTTTTTATAGGTCCAAAGATTCTTTCACAAAACAATCCGTCTTTTTCTGGTTTATTGGTTTTGTAATGAAAAGTGCAGGGTTTTGTTACCTCTCCGACTACCTCCCCATTAGGTAGAATTTTGTTAGCCCAAGTACTTATTTGTTGAGGAGAAACTGGTCCAATTCGAAGTTGTTGATGTTTATACCGGTCAATCATAATCATATAATAGAAATTTTGATTCATTCAGATCAAACTTCCTTCCTATTAATCTGTAAGTTTTTCTCAGATACAAGGAAATGATTCAGTTCCAGAGCCAAAGATCGTAATTCTCGAACAAGCAATCGAAAAGATTCTGGGGCATCCTCAGGATACGATATTGTTCCTCCCCTAATCGTAGTACCAAGTACTTCCTGACGAGCTCTAATATGATCAGATTTATAAGTAAGCATTTCTTGTAAAATATGAGCAACACCAAATCCCTCTAAAGCCCAAACTTCCATTTCTCCCACTCGTTGTCCCCCTTGTTTGGCCCTTCCTCTAAGGGGTTGTTGTGTAACAAGTGCGTAATGTCCACTGGAGCGTCCATGGATTTTATCATCAACTTGATGAATTAATTTAAGTATATAGGACTTTCCTATTAGAACAGGTTGTTCAAAAGTATCTCCGGTTCTTCCATCAAATATTTGACTTTTTCCCGGATATTCGGGTTCAAATACCCATGGATTTTTTGTTTGCTTACTGGCTTCATATAATTCCGAAAACACTAGTTTTCTCGAAGCCTCTTGCTCATATCTCTCATCAAAGGGGGCTATTCTATAATGTCTATTTAAAAGATCTCCCGCTAACCCGAGCGAACATTCAAATATCTGTCCCACATTCATTCGTGAGGGTACTCCTAAGGGGCTGAAGACCATATCAACCGGTGTTCCATCTTGTAAATAGGGCATATCTTGTCTAGGCAAAATTTTTGAAATAATACCCTTATTCCCATGTCTTCCAGCCACTTTATCACCCACTTTGATTTCACGTTTCTGTGAAATATATACACGAATCATTTCTGGGTTATAATCGGAATCCCCCTTTTGCTGGATCCATCTCACATCAACAACTCGGCCCCTTCCACCTATAGGTAATTTTAGAGAAGTTTCCTTTGCAGTGGATACCTGAATGCCAAGTATGGCTCGTAATAATCTATCTTCTGGGGCATACGACGATTCGTTCACTGTCTGAGGCGTTAATTTACCTACTAAAATATCACCTGTTTCCACCCAAGATCCCAGCATCACGATTCCATTTCTGTCTAAATTGCGGAGTAAATGAGCCTCTAAATGTGGTATTTCATTAGTAATTCTTTCAGGGCCCTGACTTGTCATATAAATTTCAATTTCATATTTTCGGATGTGAAAAGAAGTATAAATATCACTATATACCAAACGCTCACTAATGAGTACCGCATCTTCAAAATTGTAGCCTTCCCATGGCATATAAGCTACTAATACATTTTTTCCCAAAGCGAGTTCTCCACCAACGGTAGCCGCACCGTCCGCTAAAATTTGTCCCCTTTTAATGTATTTACCCCGCTGAACCTGAGGTTTTTGGTGCATACAAGTGTTTTTGTTGGAACGTTGATACATAACTAATGGAATATTTATAGTGTTTCCATTACCCGAGAAAACAATTTGGTGAGTATCAGTAGAAATGACCTTTCCCTTGTGTTCGGCTATAATTGAAACCGACGAATCTAGAGCCGCTTGACCTTCCAGTCCGGTTCCGACAATGCACTTCTCGGACCGAGAAAGCGGAACTGCTTGACGCTGCATATTAGAACTCATTAAAGCCCTATTCGCATCATTATGCTCAATAAAAGGAATGAGTGAGGCTCCAATAGAAAAATATTGGAAGGGAAAAATGCTTCGAAGATTAATCTGCTCCCATGCAATAGTCAGGAATTCTTGACGGTATCGGGCCGGAACACCCTGTTCTTCCTGAATACCCCGATTCAAGGCCAAAGAATTTCCTAACGCTACCATATAATATTCATCTCTACTTGGTGATAAATAAACCATCTGTCCCTCTTTTTCTTTTAATCTTTCAGATATTTTATAAAACGGACTCTCTATGGATCCCCAATGACTAATCCTCGCATGAATAGTTAAGGATCCAACAAGTCCAACTTTGATTCCTTCGGAGGTGTCGATTGGGCAAATACGTCCATAGTAACTAGGATGGATATCTCGCATCTGAAAACTAGCAGTTTGCGCTGTCAACCCTCCAGGACCTAAATGACTCAATTTTCGCCCGTGAACGATTTGTGCCAATGGATTAGTTTGATCGAAAACTTGAGATAAAGGGTGTAGGCCGAAAAATGATTCATAAGTGGTTGTTAATGAAGTTGAAGTTACCAAATTTTGAGGAGTTGGTATCAATTTATACTTGATTGCTTCAGATATAGTTTCTCGAACCGCATTTTCTAAACGAGCAAGAGCCAATCCGAATTGATCCTGCAATAGATCTGCTACAGAACGAATACGTTTATTTTTCAAGTGATTCATATCGTCAAGTGTACCCATTCCAAATTTCATTCCGATCAAATGATCCACAGCAGCCAATACATCTCGTGGTAACAAAAATGTATTGTTCTGAGGTATATCAAGATTCAATCTCCGGTTGATATTTCGCCGACCAATTCTTCCTAATTCACATCTTTGTTGAAAAAATTTCTTTTGTAATTCAAAGGACTCAGGAATTACCGGATCCCCATCTACACAAGCAAATTGTTCATAAAACTCCAGAATAGCATTTTCTTTTGGCTCGATCGAAAAGAAAATTTCAGGATAACAAACATTATCTAGAATTTCTTTGAAATTCAAACCCATAGCTGACACTAGAATTTCTTTGAAATTCAAACCCATAGCTGATAATAGAACTAGAATAGATATTTTTTGTTTCCTACTCACACGGGCCCATAGACTTCCTTTTCCATCAATTTCTAATTCTGATCTTCCTCCCCAATCTGATATTATGGTGCTGATATAGACAGAAAATCCTTTATGGTCCAATTCTGAACGGTAGTAAATGCCGGGACTTTGCAATATTTGATTAATCACAATTCTGTAAATTCCATTTACTATAAAGGCTCCCCAGGAATTCATTAGAGGAATGTTTCCAATAAATACCGTTTGTTTTTTCATATCTCTATCGTTTTTCAAAATTAATCCCGCAAGTACATATAATTCAGAAGAATACGTGAGTGATTCATACACAGCATCTCTTTCTTTTATCAAAGGTTCTACCAATTGATATGTTTCCACAAATAATTTAAATTCAATTTCTTGATCTGTATCTTCAATTTTTGGAAACTTATTAAATTCTTCCATTAAGCCCTGATTAATAAACCTACAAAATCCCTCAAATTGAATCTGAATAAATCCAGGTATTGTGAACATACCCTCATTTTCATCTCGGAGCATTTTAATCTGAAGTTCCCTGTTTATCGAAAAATCCCATTATTGGCTTACCCTTTCATCGATCCATATGGATCGATCTAGCAATGATGGAATATATATTCTGTTTACTGAATTACATAAAATTTTAGACAACTATATTCTGTTTACTGAATTACATAAAATTTTAGACAACTCCATCATATATGTATTTCATACATATGAACAGAGATGAGAATGAGAGGGTGAATAAAACAAAGAGAATTTTTTTGACTCGAATGAATTTGCGAAAGATACAAATGGAAATAAATTGAGAAATTCCTGGAAAAAAATTATGCCACTTAGTAGACTTGACTTATGAAGTCTCGTATGGAATATCCAAATTGATCCTTATTATTTATGACGATCAGATTGAGTACAAAAAGTGGATTCGGGATTTAATCGACTCTCCGGGAATGAGATAAAGACAGAATAATCAGGAGCAGTATAGAGTTTACTTTGATTTTAACACTTCATACTCAACAAATGATTAGCGGATCTTTTTTTTATAGCAGAATTCTTTTTTTTTATAGTAGAATTTATAGAATATGATTGTCGAAGTGCATAATATAATACAATATAATAAGTAGTATTTATTAAGTACATGCCAATATAGTTATATAGCTATCTGTATATTTCATCTTTTATTTCCACTCGGGGCAACACAGGTCGTGCCATATCATAATTGCTCTTCTCTATTCACTGAATAATTAAAGCACGATCATTCTATTCTCTCTAGAAATACATAGAGAAGATACCTGATTCGGTATCTGTTAACAATTTCTGTTCTGGGGTTTACATTTACATATATTTACATATATACATAATTGTTGTTATAATTGAAAAAAAAAAAAAGATTGATTATTGAAAGAATGAAATTATATATATTTTTTATATTTTTTTATTTATATTGATACTATATATATATGTATCAATATAAATATTAAAAAAAAAAAAAGATTGATTATTGAAAGAATGAAATTATATATATTTTTTATATTTTTTTATTTATATTGATACTATATATATTGATACTGATTAGTAGTAAATTAAATCAATTTGATTTTTTTTCATTAAATTAAAGAAATACAATTTCAAATTTCAAAATCGTTCATTAATTCAAAGTTAATAGTATAGTTAATGGTTCAATTTGCCCTGAATTTTTTAGTCATAAATTCATTTTTTTTACTCTTTTTTTTTTTTTTGAAAAGAAAGGAAAAGTTTCTAAATGGTATGTATAAATATGTATGAAGATACAATCAATTGAAGAAAATGATCTCAATTAGATCCAATAAAAAAGAGGAATTTTTCTTTAGAAAAGGATAAGTACAACGGAATTCAGGATCCAAATCAAATAGGAAAGAAACAAACGGCTCAGTCAGTAATCCCCCCAAAAATTAGGAAAAGTTTAGGAATAAGTATAATATAATTTCAAATTTCTATCCATTTCTATTGTTTTGGCGGCATGGCCAAGTGGTAAGGCGGGGGACTGCAAATCCTTTATCCCCAGTTCAAATCTGGGTGTCGCCTGGTCAACAAAAAACTCGAGATTTCTTATCCTGCTGATCTAAACCCAAATCGAGACGAACCCGACAGAAACAGAGGTAAAGGCCTAGACCTTGTCAATACTTGATTTTAAGAATGATCCATAGGTTGTAGAAAAGCAAAGACTGTGACTTTTTCCTCAAAATATGGATTCTGAGTGTGGCCAAAACAAACCGACTGTATGTACTAGGCATAAGATAAATCAAATAAATATTGAGAACCAGTTCTAAACTCAAATTCAGAACTACGAGAGTAAGAGATCGGAAATATTATCTTAGTAGTCAAAGAGTCCAAAAGGACTCTCTATTTTTTGATGGGAAATCAATTTAGGAGTTGTGTAAAGAAATGAATAAAGATACTTTGTCTCCAAACTTATAAGAAATTCTTAGTGCTCAATCAATCAATCAATATTGATTGGCCCTTACCTTATAGAGATAGAATAAAGGTTCAAATTTTTCTTTCAGGAGATTACAAAAAAAAAAAAATGTAATATCGCACCAATTCTTTCTCAGAAAGAGAAACTGTAAGGCTTAGAGAGAATATAGGTATAGAATAGATAGTTATTTACCTTGGTGGTATATTTTGATGTATGTTTTTTTTTGCTTATGAAAAAAAGTCAACAAAGACTATTCCTACATCTTTTATTAAGATAGTTTTATTAAGATAGGAGCATTCGCTTGATATTCCAAAAGCATGTATATTGTATTTGTGCCTAATATTTACCGATTCTACCAGAAATACCATAATATAGGAACTTGTTACGAATGGATTTATCTGGAGGATTGCTTCATCAATAGCCTTAAGTCATAATTCTATTTTGACTCTGCACCATTGATTCTACTATGATTAGCGATCAATAATGGAAAAATTCTTTCATTTCATAAGAATAGGAGACATAATTCACATGGATATAGTAAGTCTCGCTTGGGCTGCTTTAATGGTAGTCTTTACATTTTCCCTTTCACTCGTAGTATGGGGGAGGAGTGGACTTTAGAAGTACTATTAATTGAGTAATCGAATTGTATCAATTGTTTAATTGATTGTTGTTTTATGAACTGTTTAAAAAAAAAATGCCTCTGTTTTCAAATTCTACTGTAATACAGTAAAATATGAATAAAAAAATACACTAATGAATAATAACCATTCGAGCAAACAATGAATGATTACCATAGTTGTATTTCGAAACTCAAATCAACGGAATACATATGATAGGATTTTTTTCCAACCAAGTTCTTCCTATTCTATTTTGATTTGTTGAACCGGTTCTTACGAGAATTACAGATATTACAATAAAAAACAAGCAACCTTTCTTTTTTCCTTTATTTGTTTCCTTCTTTCTTTACTTTTACTCTTTTACTGTTCCAAGAGAAAGTTGTTCTGCTATTACAGCGATACATACTTTCTACTGCAAGCTCTTAGTGGTTGTCCAAACAGGTCCTACGCATAAAAAATCTTGCTTGTGTTGAGCGATCTACATATCATACATTTAACATTTTAGACTTCTAGAGATTTTATTTATTTAGGCTTTATCGACTCATCTAATGTTTAAGCATAACAAATCTACTACCCCTTTTCCAGATCCGAAGAAGTTACCATAGAACTTCGTGGACGTCTGTTTATAGCTCAACCAATGACTTCTTTGGAATGGTAAAAAAAAAAAAAAGAAAAAGGATTCGTTTTCTTTTATATAATTTTATATAAAAAATACCTACACTTTTCTTTCTACATTGATTGTTTTGATCTATCTCAGGATCCTTATTTAAAATTATAAGAAGTATAGAAATTAGAATAGAACGGTTGACCTTCAATTAAATTATTATTTATTTCGGATTGATCAAAATTCATACAAATGACTGTAGCGGCAAAAAATAAATATAAATAGAATTAGAGTGCTATTTTACATATTTTATTTTTTATTTATATTTACATAAATAATGTGTACAGACGTATTGGAGATTGATCCGTGTCTATATCTGTATAAAAATTCATATAATAGATAGTCTACAATACTAGATTAAATAGTGTGGTAGAAAGATTTTTATTTATATTATATAGTTTAGTTCTTTCTACCATACCATCTCAGATACTGTCGATTCCAGTCCGATCATTTCATTTAAGACTTGGAGTTTAAATCCCTTTCTTTTCTTCAATCGAAGTAGAAGTATGAGTCAACTTAATCATTTTGACTGACTGTTTTTACATAGATGATAAGTAAAAAAGCAGTAGGAACTAGAATGAACAATGCAGTAGCAATAAATGCGAGAATATTTACTTCCATAATCTTATTGTTTTTTTTCTTCGCAATAACTCGGGATCTAATCCCATAGAGATGAGAAATTTGACTGCTGTAAATTAAATGGGATGAGTTGCATCCTAATGATACTGAATCGGATCAATGTTATGAATAACAATATATAATTTATCAAATCGACTCATCGTCGAGAATTGAATAGTATAACATAGGAAGATCTTTTATCCATACCAAGTAAAAAATGGGATTCCTGATCCTATAAAGAATCCCGCTGAATTTATCATCCTTTTCCACTCTTTTATGTAAACGGCCCTCTTCCTTATACAATATCTTTCCTTAGACTTATACAATTAATTATCTGATGAGATATCATTAATGCAAAATGAAAACAAAAAAAGAAATAAAGACCCCTACATGGAATTAGATCTTGCTCCCTGCCCCCCCCCTTTTTTTCGGTCGGGGCAATAGAGAGATAAATTGATAAATTCATCGGACCGTCGGATCCTAGTTCGGGACTGACGGGGCTCGAACCCGCAGCTTCCGCCTTGACAGGGCGGTGCTCTGACCGATTGAACTACAATCCCAGCGGGATGTACAGCATACATATTCTTGTGGTATCATAAGGACATTCTATTTGCTGTGTTGTAACATATACACGAATGATATACGGATATCCACATAGAATAGATATGTACTATACTCTATCTAGTGATATAGTAAGAATAACACGGTTTAACTAGTAATCCTACGATTCTTTTTATTGCTACAAGATTGATTATCAACCTTTCAATGAGAAAAAGAAAAAACAACAAAAATTAAACTCTTTTCTTTATTCTTCCGGGCATTTCTGGAAAAGAAATTGATTATATCATACTCAAAAGCAAAGGAAAGCGGCGAATTTTTGGGCCGAGCTGGATTTGAACCAGCGTAGACATATTGTCAACGAATTTACAGTCCGTCCCCATTAACCGCTCGGGCATCGACCCAGGAAGAATCAATATCAATTATAATTATATAATATATATATAATTTATAATTAAAAAAAAAAATTATTAATAACTAATTAATATATATATATATATTTTATATATGATATGAATATGATATGTATGATATGGATATGATATGGATTTTCTTATAATTGATAATCTGCGATCAGCTTACTTTCGCAGTACCCTACCCCCAGGGGAATTCGAATCCCCGCTGCCTCCTTGAAAGGGAGATGTCCTGAACCGCTAGACGATAGGGGCATACCCGCCCGACCACCACCAGACTATGATCATAGTATGATCAGTTTTTCGGAATTGTCAATACAATATATAATAAATATAAGTAATGTAATAACGTAATGGTATGATTAGATCCGAAAGACTTTTCCTACTTTCACGATTCTATATAATTTTTAAAAAATTTTTATTGATTTGTTCAGATGAGACATGATTCAATCAAATTTTGTAAATCTATGTTGTATTGGTACACGTATCAATATTCTATACACATCTCCTAGCCTACGAGACGCTCTAAATTTGTCAATACAATATATAATAAATATAAGTAATGTAATAACGTAATGGTATGATTAGATCCGAAAGACTTTTCCTACTTTCACGATTCTATATAATTTTTAAAAAATTTTTATTGATTTGTTCAGATGAGACATGATTCAATCAAATTTTGTAAATCTATGTTGTATTGGTACACGTATCAATCAACTAAATCTTGTTCTGATGGATCGGTAAAATAAAAGCAAATACAATACAGAAAGTGACATCGGTCTTAAAACAATTCACTGTATTGGTATTTCTCAAAAAAAGGCATTTTACCACTTCCGACTTCACTTCTTTTCTTAAGTAAATCCAATTATTCCTGAATGAGTTCCTATGCATACATCTATCTATGTATGTAATATATGTACATATATACATATAGTAGACTCATAATGGAAAATGAATTAGTAATTCATTTTTTTAAGCCCTTTTAACTCAGTGGTAGAGTAACGCCATGGTAAGGCGTAAGTCATTGGTTCAAATCCGATAAAGGGCTTTTTCTACGAAACTCCAGTCTTCGTTTTTCAGCCGAGAGGAGAATAGAGAGATCTTGTTGATATTTGTCAAAAAGAGAATCGCCATTATAAACATAAACCACCATTATA